AACTAATTGAGGAAGGATTTGCAAATTGATAAAACCCGGTGGTCGGATTTTCCATCTCCAAGGAAAAACACCCTTATCTCCTATCAGAAAAATTCCTAATTCTCCTTTTGGGGCTTCGACTCTCACATAAAGTTCTTGTTTTGACAATTCAAAAGTAGGAGAAGGTTTTTTACTGATAAATCGATAGTCAAAATCATTCCATTCGGGATCCCATACTTTATCAAAGCGCCGGATTTCTAAATTCTCATAGGGCCCCCCCGGAATTCCTTCTAAAGCCTGTTGAATAATTTTTATGGATTCTGTCATTTCACCGATTCGTACTAAATAACGAGCTAATGAATCCCCTTCCTTTTGCCATTGAACTCCCCAATCAAATTCATCGTAAGACTCATAATGATCAACCTTTCGAAGATCCCATTGTATTCCGGAAGCTCGTAGCATTGGTCCCGATAAACCCCAATTAATTGCCTCCTCTCCGCCAATAATGCCTACTCCCTCAACTCGCTCTAAAAAAACAGGATTCCGTGTAATAAGTCTTTGATATTCAGTAACTCTTGTTAAAAAATAATCACAAAAATCCAAACATTTATCTACCCAGCCATAAGGTAAATCAGCAGCGACTCCTCCAATACGAAAATAATTATGCATCATTCGCATACCGGTAGCAGCTTCGAATAGGTCATATATCAATTCTCTTTCTCGAAAAATATAGAAGAAGGGGGTCTGTGCGCCAATATCTGCCATAAAAGGGCCAAGCCATAACAAATGCGAAGCTATACGACTTAACTCTAACATAATGACTCTGATATAGCTGGCCCTTTTAGGCACTTGAATATTGCCTAACTGCTCTGGTGCATTTACAGTTATTGCTTCAGTGAACATAGTAGCTAAATAATCCCAACGTGTTACATAAGGTAAATATTGTATAATTGTTCGGTTTTCCGCAATTTTTTCCATTCCTCTATGTAAATAACCCAATATCGGTTCACAGTCAATAACATCTTCACCATCTAGAGTAACAATGAGTCGAAGAACACCGTGCATTGATGGGTGCTGAGGGCCCATATTGACTATCATAAGGTCATTTCGTGTAGCTGGTGCAGTCATAGGTTTTTTCCCGATTCATTCTTCCATGAATTGCTGAAAGCGAAAAGAGGTTCATCAAAATTTAAGCGAAAATTCAAAACGACTCTTCAATTTAATGATTTTTTGTTTCTCGAATCTCCAACTGTCCGATTAATTCTTTATAACGTACTCTATTTTTTTTTGACAAATAGGCGAGCAGCCGTTGACGTTTTCCTAGAATTTTACGCAGACCTCTCTGAGATAAATAGTCTTTTTTGTGCAATTCCAAATGTGAAGTAAGTCTCCGTATCCTATTGGTGAAACTCACTACTTGAAATTCAACAGACCCCTTGTTGTCTTCGTTTTCCTCTTTCAAAATAATTGCACGGAATGGATTTTTTATCATAAAAAAAGCTCCTTCTACCCTTTAATTTACATATAAAATATATTATTTGATCAGTAATAATAATATTAGTCATTTTAATGTGGTAATTAGTATACACAAGAATTTTAATTTTAGTTGGACAGGGATAAAAAAGTAGATGGTACGTTTTTACACTTACAACGTCAAATAATTTAGACCGAAAATTCGGAATATTCCATATATTCGTTTATTTTATAGATTTTATCCAAACAAATTGATACGTCATTGACTTAGTATTAAATAAAAAAGATCTAATATTAGACTGGGACGTAAGACAGGGCATATGTGCATCTGTTTGCTTTTCTATATGGTACAGAATATATAGGAAAAATGTACCATCAAACAATTTTAAATTGTGGATATATTCTTAACAAACTAAAACGGCTTCCATTATTGGTATTAAACCAATATCTATTCATACAAGCTAAGTCTTCTAATCGATAATTAGGCCAAAGAAATAACTTTAATTTAATTAATTCATTTTTATCTCTATCAAGATGCTTTTTTTGATCCAAAAAAGGATTCCTGTTTTTTATGTTCTTTTTGTTACAAAATACTCGATTTTTATCCACACTATTTCTATTCTTTGAGTTGAAAGAAATTAGAATTCTCAATTCTCTACGACGTCTAGACGATAAAATCTTTTCAGGAACGATAAAATCATAATGTTTTTTGTCTCTCTTTCGAATTATTATTTGATATCTTGGGATAGATTCATCCAATTTATTTTTATTGATATATCTTTGTTCTCGATATCTTTGAGGAGTTTGGTACTTACTTTTATGAACCAACGATATACCTACGGTTTGATATATAATAAAGTATCCGTCGTTTTTTACAGACAAACGAATGGGATCGATAAAAAATATCCCCTTTTTATTCAATTCCATAGGAGTCAATTTTTTTCGAATCACCATTATATCCAGATTTATTTCTTTCCTTTGAATAGACGATATAGTAGTATCTCTTGGATTTATCAGTCCAAGCAAGTAACAATATATCTTGATATTATTGATCATTCTTTCAGTTAAATTCGGAATTAAACCATCGTCTATTATCCATTGAAAAAGCAAATAGTGTTTCCGTAAGAAAATTATTTCGGGTCTCATCTTATTTCGGATCTTATATTGTTTTTTCATTTTATCTTGGTTTTGTGAATATGATCCAAGGCCTCTTCGGCCCGCGGGTTCTTTTTCTTCTTGATTTCGATTCATTAATTCAGAATATCTTTTTTCATTCGATGGTCTAAAAAAATGGAATTTTTTCTTTTCATTGATGTTTTTCTTTTTATTTAAATTTAAAAGAAGTAATTTGCTTGGTATAATCCATGGTTTTATTTTGTATACATTATAAAGTGGCACAAATTCTGGGAAGAACGGAAGTTTCATATTTGTCGATATTGGGTTTAGGATTTCTTCATTCATTTCCATCCAATCAAAAAAGAGTTTCTTGTCATTGATTGGATTTATTTCTAAATCTTGATGAATCATCAGATAAAAAATATAGTTTTTATCCATTTTCTCAATTTTTTGGTAATTCTTACTTCCAAGCTTAGTATTTATATTACTGCTATAATCCATTTTGGTCCAGGCCTCAATATCTATTTTTTGTCTTAGAAAAAAATTGAGAATTGTCCAATCAAAATATTTTCTATCTGGATTTTTTTGCATATACATAATATCGCCCTTTTCTAGATAATGATTGATAGGAATTTCCTCCAGGCTTTCAAATAAATTTTGTTTAGAATTGTTGTAATTAAAAGTAATTTTTTGGTTGTTATTTAATTCTGATGGTGATCCATAAATAATATACGAGGACTTCTTAATTTCAGAATTAATAGATTTATATGATAAAAGATTATATATATAGTATTTTGTAAAATTATCTTTTTGGTTTGGTAATGGATATACTTTAAAATCCTTTTGTTTTTTGTGATAAAGTAATCGATCTTTTTCATACGAATTCCATTTTGTTAAATCTTTATTTTGGGTAATACCACCTTCATTTATTGTAGTTCGCCATTTTTGTGGTATTAATTCAAACCATCTAATCTGAGATAAATTGTATTGATAATGACCTCTTAACCAGTTTTTCCATTGATTCGTTTCAGAACTTGAAAGTTTTGTATGTCTTAATTCGGAATGAAATATTCCTTGTGTTACAAAATAATTTTTTATTGCAGTCTTAAGAAAAACGGGAGTTCCATGATACTCAAAAATAGATCTTAACTTATACAAATTAATAACTTGGGTTTGTGATAATTTGTAAAATACATATGCTTGTGATAAAGAGGATAAGTCAAAAAAAAGATGTGAATTCCTCTTACTATTCTTAATATTGTAAAGTTCACTTTTTAGAGTCGAAATAAAGTTAATTTCTTTTTTGTTTTTTTTTTTTTTTATTTCTTGGTTTGTTTTATTATTGTAAATGTATTTATCAAAACAAAAATTTATTGATTCAAGAACTAGTTGTGTAGGAATTCTGGCAATATGAATGATACATAGAAAGATATCCATGTATATTCTTTTAATGAAAATTTTTATAAACAAATCTAATTTATAGATTAATCGATTTCTTCTTTTTTTTATTTTTAATATTTTCCAAAAAATTTTTGGTGATTTTTCTTTTCCATTATAACTATAACTTGTTTTGTCAGGACTACTTCTTTTCTTGGCGTTGCTGTTTTTTTCTTTTATAAGACTCTTTGTTTTCTTTCTGATTGTGCTTGTTCTATCAGCCAGATTTTTAATTTTTTTTTCTCTCAGTGAATAATTTGTATTATCTGTAGATTTTATTTTTCTAAACGAGTCGTGAATTATCTGATTCCTAATTTTAGAATCGTTTTTTTGGTTAGTTTCGCCGGGTTCATACACCTTTCTCAATATAAATAATTGAGTTGGATGTACTTTTAAGAGTTCTTTTTTTATTTTTTTTATAAACAGAAATAAATTTTTTGTTCTTTCTTTTAAAACGCTTATAACTCGAAAATGATTATTTTTCGTTTTTCGAATTTTTTTTTTAAGTTCTTTAAAAATAGGCTTAAAAAAGGAAGTTTTGGGGGGGACAGAACCAAAGGGAAGGGTAGTTTGCGTTCCCCAAGCCGTTAAAAAAGAAAACTTTTGTTGTTCTTTCTTTAGATCTTTATAAGAAGAAAAATAGGGCTTCAATTTGGATCTGTGCCAAGGTTTCAAATAAAAAGGAAATACTATTTTTATCTGAATACCATCTTTAAACCAATTTCTGGGAAGTTCGAGTTCTGATACTTGAACACCGTTATAGGTACATATAATATGCTTTTCTCTATTCCACTCATCGAAGTCCTCAGCCCACTCAGGGGGTTGAGATAATAAAATACGCCCAATATTTTTAACTATTATCAATGAAGGTAATAAAATATATTTTCTAAAAATAGATTGAATTATTAAAATTAAACTTCTTGTTGCTTGTGGATATGGAACAAAATCCCAGGCTTCCGCGATTTTTATCCACGTTTTTTCCTTTATTTTGTTCT